TTTATGGAATATGTATAAATTCTCAGATTAAGACATGAACGAAATAAAAAAAATTCCACCCATAACATCTACGTCAGCTTTTCTGTCTGAATGTATTCAAAACAACCCGCTTTCTAGACGATCCCTATAGAAAAGAGGGGGTTATATTATACCAATCTTTCTAGTTACTTCGTTCTCTATTTCTATTTGAAAGAATCCTTAGGAAAAGCATTTTGTTTCCACCGAGCTAAAAAAATTTGTCGATGTCTCTAGTAAACCAAAGTCATTGTTTAATAGCTACTTTGCTTCAATTTCCCTAATACAAATTCAAAATTAAAGATTTAGTTACGATTAGAAATACACTTTCTATCTTTATCCATGGATTCTTTACTTATACTCATTCAATTAGAAGTATTCATCCAATTAATAAAAATTATGTTTCGTAATTTCATAATCCAACTTTCAATTTTTAATTGATTCTTGGATACAAATCACGAGAATGTATATTCTTCCTCGAATTTTTCATCGAGAGGTAAAGGATTTAATCCTTTTAAGAAATAAAGTTTTTGATCGGAATGAAATATTAATCAAACCGAAGGAACCCTTAACTATGTAAGGGATTATCGAACGAATCACACTTTTACCACTAAACTATACCCGCTACAATCCGATTATTGTATATAAATGAATCTTTTGTCGAACAAGAATGTTGGTCGTAATAAAAAGTAAAAAGAAAATAAAGAAAAGATAGGATCATAAAATAATCATGAAATTTAGAGCGTTTACGTGTTGTATCAGAGAACCTAATGAGATTGGGAAAAGAGAATTCATTTAATTTAGTTAATTTAACTAACTAAATTACAAGTGTTTTTTGCCGGAGGTTTTTGACCTAGACGTCTCGACAAAACTACTTAAGCTATAACATACATGAAAATGGATTGTGCAAGAATCCACAGGTCCTTTTTTATTATTTATTTACTTTATTACTTTTATTCCAGTTTTATTACTTTTATTCCAGTACAGTAAAGTAAATAAATTTTAAATAAAAAATATAAAAAATTGAAGATAAAGATAAGAAATGACACTTTGATTCGATATCATTTGATTCTATATCATAGAAATATAAATAGTTTTTTTTTTCAATCGTAATATCGTAATAATAATAACAAGCAAGTTTTTTAGTTTTCAAATTTTAGAAATCTTTTTATTTACGATTCGTTGGAACAAAAAGGTCGGGCCCGGCTTAAGTACTGACCAGGCCGGGCCGTGGAACTAAAAAGCCCCTTCGGATGAAACAAATATTATGATTATGAAGGGCTTTTTCAAGCCTTATTTTTTATAATGTAACATAGTATTATCCTTTTTTAATTGGGAGGAGAGATGGCTGAGTGGACTAAAGCGTCGGATTGCTAATCCGTTGTACGAGGTTTTCGTACCGAGGGTTCGAATCCCTCTCTTTCCGTTTTTGTTGATGGCTTGGTATTTTCTTTCGAATTTATCGCGAGCTCTTTTTCTTTTTTATTTTAAGATGTGTAATAGATAAAATACTACTAAGAACATTTTAAACTCAAGCAAGGAAAACAAAAACCTTATTTTTTATTCTTCACGTCCAGGATTACGTCCTGGATCATTAGATAGGAATCCGAAGATAAAGAGAGAAACAAAGAATATCACTACCGTGTAAACAAATAGTTTGAGAGTAAGCATTACATAATCTCCACGATTTTTTTTAGTAAAAAAGAGAATAGATTCTCCGTTTTTATACCGCATACCCTACTTTTTTATTTTGACACCAAGAAATAGAAATGCAGTGGGGTGATCCAGATTTATCGCAGTTGTACAAGAATTAAAATATTTGAATTGATGGTGTAAGACTTGTCTGATCTTATCAATTCTTAGAATTTTTTTTTTCAATAAATCATGAATTTGTCTAGACAGTATTAAAGATATCATCGAAAACTTACAGCAGCCTGCCAAACAAAGGCTAAGAGAAAAAAAAACAGGGGGATTACTGGCATAACATCTACGATTGGATTTAAAAAAGCGTATGCCTCAGGCAATTTGGCGACGAAAAAACTGCTTGAATAAAGAGCAGAATTAAGACAGATACAGATCAAACTAAATATATTAAGCATAACAAAAATTTTGTTCTTGAGGATAATTGTATTTTATTTCTTTTGATTGAGTTATTAATAAATTGAGTTTTTTTATTATTATAAATATGTTATTATTCATAGAAGAGAAAAATGAATAAAAAGAAAATAAGATATACCAAAAAACTTTATTTGATTTGAACTCACCCAATAAAAAATCCTTCAATTCTCAAATCAAAAGAGAATAGAATAAATCATACTTTCATACAATATCTTAATTGAATTATATGTAATGATCAATAAATTAAGTTTAATTCTATGTCTATATCTATAAAAATTGTAGTAATCTATTTTATAGATAATAGATATTTAGACTGGAGTTGACGAACAACCAGTCCCAATATTAGTGTTTATTAGTGTCGACTAGAAATGGGGCGTGGCCAAGTGGTAAGGCAACGGGTTTTGGTCCCGCTATTCGGAGGTTCGAATCCTTCCGTCCCAGAGCATACTTGACCCATGATCATTTTATTAATTTATTAATATATAATTATTTTATAGATAATAAAATATATATCTATATCATAAAAATATAGATCTATATCATAATAGAATATATCAAAATAAAGATTGTCTTTTCAAACAGCCTTTCCTTTATAGAGTATAATATTGGTATAGAATGTGATTTTCCTTTCTTTTTTATTAATATGCAATCTGAATCATATCTTTTTCACAAATTAAATTGAGTTCAAATAGCACGCATCGCATATTAAATTGAATTTATTTAATATTTGTTAAATATTATGTAAATAATTTTACAATCTTAAATATGAAAAAATAACAACCCCAACCTTCATTACATCTATCTTTTTTTTAATCATCGATGGTTTAATCCAATATGAATTTATCTCTCTCTTATGTCTTATGATTGAATTGTAAAATCTTATGCAAATAACGATATCGGGTAGGAAAATGATTCAATCAATTAAATCCTTTTAATGATTTCTTATGAGTTCTTGGGACTCGAAGAAGTTTTAAATTGTTTGATTTATCCTATCATGTTATTTGAAGATAGAGAAACAAAATAACTTGTTTATTCGTGTTTATTTATTCGTGTTATGTTAGTTATTATTATTTTAATAAATTAAATAAAAAAAATTATAAACAATCGGGTTAAGTTGAAATCGATTGAATTCTTGCTGAGACGTCCTCATAAATTATACATTCTTCATATATAAGAAAAAGTATAGATTACTATGTAACGACCGAACTGATGATTATTCATGATTCCATAATTGAATCAATTACATACTGGTTCCAAACCGAAGGAATGTTATGGTAAAACTTCGTTTAAAACGATGTGGTAGAAAGCAACGTGCGACTTGAAGGACATGATCAGCTGTGGATTCTTACATCCACCATTTTTTAATATTATATAGGAATGAAAGTGCTCTTGGCTCGACATCATTTGTTCTGTTCCACTGGAACCTTCATTTTTGGGGTGTTGTGATGTAAATAGTACATGATGGAGCTCGAGTAGAAAGTATTAATTAATTTCTTAAGGGCAAGAATCTAAGGTTAGTATCGATCAATAAATTTGAACAACTTCGTAAGTATATTTTCGATATGTAAATCTAAAGGATCCAATTCAAAAAGTAAAAAAAAGTAAAATTTGTTGAAATTGTAAAAACTCTTTCGATCAAATCAAAAGTAAAGTGTATTACGTAGGAATCAACCATTCAGATGATTCTTTGATAGAAATAAATCATAAAAAAGGTATGTTGCTGCCATTTTGAAACGATTTAAAGATCACCGAAGTAATGTCTAAACCCAATGATTCAAGGCAAAGAGAAAGATCCTGGAACAAGGAAATACCGTTTTTTATTGTCTCAACTAGATCAGAATGAAGAATCAAAATAGATTATAAAGATTATAAAGTAGACAGATAAAAAGGGTTAGAGACTACTCAATAAATGAAATACCCCAAAGGTTTCTTTTGAGTTATTTGAGAGTTATTCAACTTGAGTTAGGAGGGTGCAAATTGCAAATACGAATAATTTTTTTTATTTATTTATTTATTTTTTTTCGGTTGGGGAAGAATAATAAAAAAGTACTTAAATCAATAATATAATTAATTTGATGAGTTTATGGATATATTTGATATTATAATTCTATACATAGACATAATCAGAATTTCAAATTTTCTCGAGCCGTATGAAGATAAAACTTCTTATACGTTTCTAGGGGGGGGTATTCTTCATCTATCCCAATGAGCCATTTATCGAATAGTTGCAATTGATGTTCGATCCCGCCGAGAGGGAAGAGATCTTCGTAAAGTGGGTTTTTATGATCCTATAAAGAATAAAATCTATTTAAATGTTCCTGCTATTCTATATTTCCTTGAAAAAGGGGCTCAACCTACAGGGACTGTTCATGATATTTCAAAAAAGGCGGGGGTTTTTACGGAACTTAACTTTAATCAATAAACAAAATTTCAATTAATGAAATATAAAAAAAGAAGGTGTGGATGATTTGTATATAGCTGCGTATAATATACCCTTTTTGGTTCTTTTCTATTTCCTTTTTTGTTCTAGTCATATCATACTTAATTTATTATTGTTACTATCGAATGTTGTCTTTTATAACGACAAAAATACATTTTTATTTTATTGATATAAATAAATAAATAAAATAGATAAAAAAAGATCAAGTGAATAAATAATAAATGATGTAGATATAATTGGGTCTATAAATATAAAATTTTGAGATTACTGTCAATGGGGTGGTTTTCGGTAGAACTTTATGAACAAATAAAAAAACACAAAGGATTAAACTTGTTTATTTTACTTATCGAATAAACCTCATTTTTTTATACTTTTATCTTATATCTTACTTAATTTTACTTAATTCTTAATTTATTCTGCCACCAATATTGTATACCATTGTATACAAATATTGTATATATTTGTATATATATAGTAATAGTGCCAATCCAACACAAGTCCTTAGTTTTTTTTTATTTATTTATTAATTTTAATTGATTTAAATTGGAATTGTTAGTTAGATTTATAATTTGTTTTCTCTTTTGTATTCTTTTCTCAACATTCATATTGACAACAGTGTATCAAATAAATATAATCCGATCGTGTATAAAAGGATCCATTTATATCTACGTTCCATAGATTTTATTTCATTCAAATAATTGGTTCTTGGATTTTCTGTGATACAAGAATTTTTTTTTTGATTAAAATTAAATATTAAAATCAATAAAAATCTATATATAGTAAATATATACTAATTAATTAATGGATAACATAAGAGACAAGGGTCGGTCTATAAGTATTTTACTTTATACCTATTCCTAATTTCCCTATCTTTCCCTGTTTTTATTTTATCTGAGAATTTTTTGTATTTTCATCGGATCCATTCATTTTTATTGTCTTCAGAATATAGAAATCTTAAAATTTTTGCTATTTTAATGTTTTTATTGGTTTTGATTGCGTTGTGCAATTCAATCTATTTATTTATTGGGATTACGATTGTATCTACACATTACTAATTATTTTATTTGGGTTGCTAACTCAACGGTAGAGTACTCGGCTTTTAAGTGCGACTAGCATCTTTTACACATTTGTATGAAGTAAAAAATTCGTCCATAACCTCGGTAGAGTTTGTAAGACCGCGACTGATCCTGAAAGGAATGAATGGAAAAAGCAGCATGTCGTATCAATGGATAATTCTGAGAATATTTCATTCTTACCGAATAGACCCAAAACCTTATTTGAATTGTTTGGAATTCTTGGCGTGTAATAATTTTTTTTTATTAATTTGGTCGAGTGAATAAATGGGTAGAGCCACACTACGGTTCGAATTGTAGGGAAACAAAAAGTAACGAGCTTTTGTTCTTAATTTTGGAATGATTGCCCGATCTAATTAGACGTTAAAACTATATTAGTGCTTAATGCGGGAAAGACTTTTCCCATGAGTGGATTATAAATTTCTTATGAGTCCTAATTATTTGCTATTACCCATTATGGGGTAGAGATAAATGTGTAGAAGAAGGCAGTATATTGATAAAGATTTTTTTTTTTCAAAATCAAAAGAGCGATTGGATTGAAAAAATAAAGGACTTCTAACCATCTTGTTACCCTAGAATGAACATAAAAAAATTAGATGGAAAAAGAGAGGCTAGAGAGTCCGTTGATGAGTCTTACTTGTTTCCGAGGTATCTAGTCTTTTCTTACTATAATACCTTGTTTTGACTGTATCGTACTATGTATCATTTGATAACCCAATAAATCACCTATTTCTTTTCTGGTTCAAATCTAATTTAAAATGGAAGAATTTCACGTATATTTAGAACTAGATAGATATCAGCAACATGACTTCCTATACCCACTTATCTTTCGGGAGTATATTTATGCACTTGCTCATGATCATGGTTTAAATCGATCCGTTTTGTTGGATAATGTAGGTTATGACAATAAATCTAGTTTACTAATTATAAAACGTTTAATTAGGCGAATGTATCAACAGAATCATTTGATTATTTCTGTTAATGATTATAACAAAAATAAATTTTTGGGGTACAACAAAAATTTGTATTCTCAAATGATATCGGAGGGATTTGCAGTCATTGCGGAAATTCCGTTTTCCCTACGATTAGTCTCTTCCTTAGAAATCGTAAAATCTTATAATTTACGATCAATTCATTCAATATTTCCTTTTTTAGAGGACAAATTCCCGCATTTAAATTATGTATCAGATGTACTAATACCCTACCCGACTCATCTGGAAATCTTGGTTCAAACACTTCATTATTGGATGAAAGATCCCTCTTCTTTGCATTTATTACGACTCTTTCTTCATGAGTATTATAATTGGAATAATTGGAATAGTCTTATTACCCCAAAAAAATATATTTTTTCAAAAAGTAATCCACGATTATTCTTGCTCCTATATAACTCTCATGTATGTGAATACGAATCCATCTTCCTTTTTCTTCTTAATCAATCTTCTCATTTACGATTAACCTCTTTTGGGATCTTTTTTGAGCGAATACATTTCTATGAAAAAATAAAACATCCTGTAGAAGAAGTCTTTGCTAATGATTTTCCGGCTGCCATCTTATGGTTCTTCAAGGATCCTTTTATGCATTATGTTAGATATCAAGGAAAATCAATTTTGGCTTCAAAGGATACCCCTCTTCTGATGAATAAGTGGAAATATTATCTTGTCAATTTATGGCAATGTCATTCTTATGTGTGGTCTCAACCAGGAAAGATTTATATAAACCAATTATCCAAGCATTCCCTTGATTTTTTGGGTTATTTTTCAAGTATGCGACCAAACCTTTCAGTGGTACGAAGTCAAATGTTAGAAAATTCATTTATAATGGATAATGCTATGAAGAAGCTCGATACATTAGTTC